ACTGAGTTGTAGACATGAAAGCGTAAGAACTCACCAGTCCCCTTCTTTCTTTGTCTGATTCGAAGGGAACGATCCTGGTGAGTTCTTAATAATCAAAACCTTTTATTCAGATAATTAACAAAACAAATGGATCCCCTTTTCCTTTCCAATGTTTCCTAAAACCCCATTTGTTTTTTCTGATGATGTTTTGAAAAATGAACTTAATTGTTTAATTCCGACCATCTGGCCTAGGTAGTATCTATCTTTCTAAGTTCATTGACTAAGTTCTATAAAATATAAAATGACCTCTCTTTTTTGTTTGCCCACTACTTTATTATACATTATACATAAAGTACTAAGTACCAAAAAAATTATGAGAAACCTGAAAAAATAGAAACTAAGGATAGGAATCTTTGAGAAACTGGTATGAAGACTCATTATTAGTCTTCCTAGTCTTGGACACAAGAAGGGGAATTTTCTTCATCCCTTTCTTGTGTCCAAGACTAGGAAGACTAATAATGCCCCGAAAAAATACGGTTCTTTTTACTAACTTGATGTTGCAAAATTTTCGGATCTAGAAATTCATTTCAGATAATTGAACCTTCTCAAACTGTTTCTTTTTAAGAACCAAAAAGATTTGTGCCAAAATAACAGATGCCAAGAAGAACAAAAGTCCTTGGACACGTAATGGATCTTGAAGTACTATTTCTGCATCTCCCTGACTAAATCCACCCACATTAGGATTACTTGTTAATGGTTGATCAAGTTTGATAGATTCACCCTCTGAAACAAGAAGTTCTGGCCCTGGAGGGATAATATCAACCACTTGACGTCCATCCGATGGATCCACTATGGTTATTTCGTATCCCCCCTTTTCTTTTCGTATAATTTTGTTTACTATACCTGCTGCTGTAGCATTATAAACTGTATTATTACTCTTGCTTCCGTCAGGATAAATCTGTCCCCGTCCCCTGTTCCCGCCTACATATATGGGATATTTTAAGAAGTGAACATCCTTTTTACTAGCGGGGTCGGGAGAAAGAATAGGAAAGGTTATTTCACTATATTTCTGACCAGGAACAGGACCTATCACAATAATATTTTTTTTTGTGGGGCGATAGCTCTGAAAAGACAGATTGCCTATCCTTTCTTTCATCTCGGGAGAAATACGGTCGGGAGGAGCTAATTCAAATCCCTCGGGTAAAATAAGAACAGCCCCCACATTCAAACCCCCCTTTTTACCATTAGCAAGAACTTGTTTTAGTTGCATATCATACGGAATTCGAACAACTGCTTCAAATACAGTATCGGGGAGTACCGTTTGGGGAACCTCAATATCCACGGGCTTATTAGCTAAATGGCAATTGGCACATACAATACGCCCAGTCGCTTCTCTTGGATTTTCATAACCCTGTTGTGCAAAAATGGGATATGCATTTGAAATGTATGTCCGAGTTATTATATATATCATGAGCGATACGGAAATGAATCGAGTAATCTGTTCCTTTGTCCAAGAAAAGGTATTTCTAGTTTGCATGGTCCAATCATTGAGCCCAAAATTTCTACAATAAATTAGGTAGGTTGCTAGTATAGTTCCCTATCCACGATTCTGCTATGTACGGAAATAAGTTTACTCGAATATAAGAGAAATCCTCTGGAGAAATAGAAAGAGTAAGTACTTTTTTGAACGCTTTCTTTATGTACTTCTTTATGTACAAAGGAACAAACATTATAATCGGATTAATAATTAATATCAGTGAATCATTTTTCAGTCATTCATTGAATGATAAATCACTACAAGTGATGGAGATACACGATTTAAATAATGGAAGATCCAATATTTGAAAATTGTATCTAAAATGACTGGAAAAGTGGAAACAAGACCAGATATAATTTGATCGTTATGAGCAAATCCAAAATCTTTGTAGATAGAGCTAAGCATTAGTTCCCAACCATGGGGCGAATGGAATCCAATACACAAATCCGTTAATAAAAGAATACAAAAAGCTTTGATCGTGTCGCTTACGTTATATAAGAATTCCTGAACCCAAGAGTTAAGAATAACAAGTTCTTCATTACCCAGAATAGAATAACCGCTTAGAATAATGAAACATATTATATTTGTCGAGAAGTGTAAAATCATATCGATACGATCTTCATTGTGCATCTTGATCAATTGGATTGTTTCTTTGTGTATTCCTATACTAAGCTTTTGTAGATGTGGCTCCGGATATTCCTTTATCATTTCGTTCAACAGGAAGAGTTCCTCAAATTCTATGAATTGTTCTAGAATACTATTTTCTTGAATGATATTAAAGAAAGTTTCGGGTTGCCTAGTATTCCACCAATTAGTAACCCAGGATTCTAGACTTTTATGAAATAAAAGAGAGATACACCCAGGCAAAAATACTATAGATGCAAGATATAGAAGGGGAATGAATGCTTTCTTTTTTTCCATTTTTTTCATCTGTGAATTCTTAATGAACCCACCTCGTTTGTAAACTCTATGCGATCCAATATTTCTATCAAGCAATGAGATGAGTTCTATTACAAGGTATCTTTCCTTTGAATCTATTCACTGTTTTTTATTTGTGATGTATTGGTTATGGTTAGTCCTTGAATATATAAAGAATATCCAAATAGAATAAGAGTCCGTCTCAAATTCGAATGAAGAAATAAAAAAAATTGGACCTAATCCCGAAATGGGATAGTGTGATATAGGAGATGCCGCTAGTATTTTTTTTATTTTTTACCTCCTGATGAGAAATAATTTTCAGTTCATTTCAAAATACTTCAATCGGTACACGCAAGAAATAGGCTAATTCCGCAGCTTTTTGTTCAATTTCTCGTGGAGTCAAATTCTCATCAGTACGAGTCAAGGGAATAGCTCCCTGGCCTCGGATGTCCATATAAAGGACACGCCGGGCATAAATACCCTCTTTAACTTCTATTCTGATGGACTGAACATCTTTCATAAGGAATCGAAGGAAGATGCGACGATTTTGTCCAGGAAATCCCCAACGAAAAATACACACAATTCCTTCCTTTCTATCGAATCGATCATAACCACTACCTACATTCCAGGAGATTGTGCACCACAAATAGGAACTAATAAAGAGACCTGCGATGCCATAGAAAGACATGACGAGCCCTTGTGGAAAAAAAATGATTTGCTGAGACGGAAATAAAGATATCAAATTCCTACCAAGATAACTGGACGTTCCAACCAACAAGAATCCTAATGAACCTAAAAAAAGGATAAAGGCCCAGCAGAAATTACTTGTTTTTCGAGACCCCGTTATAAGTTCTATCCATATATGTTCTGATCGCCAACTCATACTAGATCCGGTTGCATTTTATTGAAATTGAGAGAATAACCCCCCAAAAATTTGACTTTACTCTTTTTTTTCGAAGTAACTCTCATCAACTAGCACTATTCTGATGGGAACCTTTAGGCATAATTCATCGAATTGGCTAGATGTAAAATACTAGTATCCCCTTTATATGATCTCCTATAGATAGAGATAGTGACATGCATTTCATTGACTTTACATTTCAGAGATCTGCGGATCCTGATCTATTTTAAAATAGCTATAATTATTTTAAACATATAACATAGTCCACATGCATAAGAGCTCTTTCATTTACATTTAATTCATGTTCGGAAGAAGGCACATCTTATACGATATTCTACTAAATGGATATCCATTTTATGATCCATGTCTAATCTACGTCTTGAAAAAAATGGCTGAGATTGGGTCGCATCGGGTTTAAAAAATCTTGTTTCTTTGAACATGAAGAGATAAAGAAGCCATTGCAATTGCCGGAAATACTAGACCCACTAAAGGCACAAAAATAGATGGTAAGTTGAGAGTTGTCATAGAATGGGTACCTCGGTTTAATATTTGTACCTGTTATTCTTAATATTATATATTTTAAAATCTATTTTAAAATTCGTTATTAATTTTAAGTCGTATATAATTATACTATAAATGAGTATATAATAAGTGCAAGGAATGTAGAACTAAAAAAATGTACTTATTACTTTAATTTTTCTACATGGAATATATGTCTGATAAACTAACAGCTTGTTCGCCACAAAAAAATAATTGACCTTAAAGGTCTACTTGATTTCATTTTTATTCGAAGGAAAGAAAGCGTGGAGCTGAAATAACTCATTCAGAACGCCTTTTAAAAGATTACGTGGTACGATTGTATCGAATAAGCCCTTATGGAATAAATATTCAGCCGCTTGTGAACCTTCAGGTACTGTCTTATTCAATGTTTGTTCAATTACCCGTTTACCCGCAAATGCAATGTAGGCATTGGGTTCAGCAATAATGATATCCCCCAACATACCAAAACTAGCCGTCACCCCACCAGTAGTAGGAGATGTAAGGATTGATATATAGAATAACTTTTTATTTGATTGATAATCATATAAAGCCGAAGATATTTTAGCCATTTGCATCAAACTCAAACTTCCTTCTTGCATCCGTGCGCCTCCGGAAGCACATACTAGAATAAGAGGTAGAAATTTATTGGTAGCATACTCGACCAACCGGGTGATTTTCTCGCCTACTACGGATCCCATACTACCCCCCATAAACTGAAAATCCATAACCCCAATTGCTATAGGAATACCGTTTAGTTGACCTGTGCCTGTTTGAACAGCCTCAGTTAATCCTGTCTTTCTTTGATAAGAATCAATGCGCTCTTTATAAGGTTCCTCCTCTGAATGAAATTCAATGGGATCAAGAGAGACCATGTCTTCATCCAAAGGATCCCAAGTACCTGCATCAATCGAAAGCTCGATTCTATCTGAACTACTCATTTTCAAATGATATCCACATTGTTCACAAATATACATTTTTGGCTTAAAAAATTTCTTATAATTTAATCCATAACAATTTTCGCATTGAACCCACAAATGCCTGTATTTTTGAGTTACCTCGAGATCATTAGAGCTTGAAGTTAAATCACTACCAGAACTTGAAGTTAAATCACTACCATTCGTGCTA